CAAATCATAATAACTTCCTTCCATTTTGACTCTAGTTCCTATAAACGAACCTGGAGGATACCGCGGGAAAGTGATTCAGGAATTCAACTTTTCTGAATCCATTTTGACTCTTTCATTTTATTTAAAACCTTCTTGAAGGATCAACTAATGTAATGACTAATATAATGTTAATGTCGGAAGAATGCTATTAGAAACCTGTTCTTTTTCTTTTTGTTTTCACAAAACAAATCTGAAATCCGGATAAAATTCGGATATCCGAAAGATTACCATATATAACACAAGATTTCTCCACCGATTCGTTCTAATCGAGCTTCTCGGTCTGTCATTATACCCCGAGAAGTAGAAAGAATTACAATTCCCATCCCGCCTAAAATTCTAGGAATTTTTTGATAATTAGAATAGATTCGTAGACCGGGTCCACCGACCCGTTTTAAATTTAGATTAATTCTATATGGTCCTCTCCTATTCCTTCTATGTCGTAGGGTTAATTCCAAAAAATTTTTGTTGGCTTCCCCATGTTTCCTCACATTTTCAATAAAACCTTCGCGTAAAAGTATTTTAATAATGTTTGCGGCGATGTTAGTAGATGTTATTCGAACAGTTCCTTTTCTATCCATGTCAGTATTTCGTATATAGGTTATTATGTCAGCAATAGTGTCCTTACCCATAATAAATTGAAATTATCATTACCTCCTAATCTTGATATAATCAACATACTTTTTTTATGAATTAATTTATTATTTTAATAAATTTTAATAAATTATGAATTAACTATTTTAATTTAAGAAATTTATAATAAAGTTTAATAAATTATGAATTAATTATTTTAAGAACTAAATAATAAATTTATTACAGGTATATGCGTAAAACACAATCTACTAATTAATTTAAATTAAATTTATTTCATGCCACTATTCGAACTTCATGCCACTATTAGAACTAAAGTAGATTATGATCTTATTTTAAATGTTATATTTCATCTTATCTTTTCTAATGCTTTCTCTTATAAAATTATCTTAGAAAACTTCAGGTGCTAATGAAATTATTTTAGTGAAATTTAACTGTCTCAATTCCCGTGCGATCGCACCAAAAATTCTAGTTCCCTTTGGATTCCCTTCTTGATCGATGACAACTGCAGCATTGTCATCATATCGTATTATCATACCGTTGTTACGTTTGAGTTCTTTACAAGTACGTACAATTACAGCTCTGATCACTTCTGATTTTTCTAGAGATGAATTTGGTAGTGCGTCTTTGATCACAGCAACAATAATGTCACCGATATGGCCATATCGTCGATTACTAGTCCTTATAATTCGAATACACATCAATTCTTTGGCTCCGCTGTTATCTGCTACATTCAAATGGGTCTGAGATTGGATCATATCATTTTTTAATTTGTTATTTCAATGCAAAGAAAAAAAAGAAAAAGAAATATTGTTTGTCCAAAATAAAAAAGAGACTTGCGATTGTTTGTTTTCATTCCCAAGGTCTTTTTTCTTTTGATTCTATATACCTATCCCGACCTAATGAATTGAGTTCGTATAGGCATTTTGGACGCTGCTATTGAAATAGCCCTTCTAGCTATATTTTCTGCTACTCCGCCCATTTCATAAAGTATTCTACCCGGTTTAGCGACAGCTACCCAATATTCGGGGGATCCTTTCCCCGAACCCATACGTGTTTCTGTGGGTCTTACGGTAACGGGTTTGTCGGGAAATATACGTACCCATATTTTTCCGCCGCGGCGCGCATTTCGTGTCATTGCCCGACGTCCCGCTTCTATTTGTCTAGATGTAATCCAAGCGGGTTCAAGTGCCTGAAGAGCATATTTACCGAAACAAATACGATTACCTCGATAAGATATTCCTTTCATTCTTCCTCTATGTTGTTTACGGAATCGCGTTCTTTTAGGGTTATAGTTGATGGTTCTTTCTCTACTCCATCTCTATTACAGAACCGAACATGAGAGTTTCTTCTCATTCAGCTCCTCGCGAATGAACTGATTGAAATAAAAAAATCTATCTATCTATGTAATTGATGAATAATATACTGAATCATGGAAATCCTTGAGATTTTACCTAATTTATTTCGAATTTCTAATTTATTTCGAATTTATTTATTTACTAATTTATTTACTTTAATTTACTATTTAACTATTTACTTTATTTACTATTTACTTTATTTATTTACTAATTTATTTACTTTAATTTACTATTTACTAAAGTGAATTTTTATTTACCAATTAATTTATTAATTCTAATTAATTCATTAATTCTATTATTAATTCTATTCAATATTTCTATTTTATTTTTTCTATTTTATTTTTTTTTTTTTTATTTTTATTAGTAATTTTATTAGCAATTTATTATTGATTTATATATCTTTTATTTTATATAGTTATTATTTATATTACATATACAATTACATATACATAGTTTTATATTACATAGTCATTATATTTATTATATATATGTATATAGTTATGTATTTTAATTATATATATTTAGGTATATATATTTAGTTGGTATATATATATTTAGTTGGTATATATATTTAGTTATGTGTATAGATTTATTTAATATCTATATGTATCTATATGTTGTATATATTTTTTCTATTTATATTTATAATATCTATTTATATTTATAATATCTATTTATATTTATAGGTTATATTATAAGATAGGTTATATTATTATTATAAGTATATTATTATTATAAGATAGGTTATATTATAAGTAATTTAGGATAGAGAAAATTTTTTCTATTTTTATATAATGTCGTTTTTGTTAGAACATAGTGTTATAACGAATCTTTATTTATTTTTTTTATTTATTTTTCTTTTTTTTATTTATTTTTTATTTAATTTTTTTATAAGTCTTTATTATTATGATATTAGATTCCTTAAAGTTTAGGAATCCAATAACATAATAATCTTCGCGGGCGAATATTTACTCTTTCAATATTTACTTCAATTTGTAGGGTTAACCCATCATCTCTCAGAATAAATAAATTGTTTCCTGGTTCGTTTCGCCATCCCGCCCAATAAATCATTAAGATTCGTTTTCAATGAAAAAAATCTTATGTATTCACCGATTCCGTCGTTCCCATCCCTTCTTGATTTAATGGTTAGGTCTTATTTTTACAGCGGAGCCCCTAATAAAATCCCCTAATAAAATAATGAAATTTGATGAAATTCGTTCTTGAGTCAACCTTCTCAATCTTTATTGGCCCGAGGCTCTTGATTTTTTTTGTTCTTTGTTCTATGAACAGCTTCATTTAATTTTAAATTAGTTTTAAATTAATTGGTATTGATGCTTTATTACCTTGGCTTTTATGAGATGACTCATAGACCTTACATATTGGAATCCTATATCGTTGATATCTTTTTTTCTTTCTTTCTCTCACCTTTTCATTTATCCGCAATATTTTATATTTTGCTTTACAACTCATAATCAGATTAGTTTTTCTTTTGTTTATGCAAAAAGTATTTCAATTACTATAATGATATGACCAATATAGCCATATCTTGACTTCCTCTTTAGATCCAGATAATGCGAAGTGATGAGTTGGGTTATTATTTCTATATTTATTGGTTCATAGTATGGGTTAATCCATCTTTTTTTATCATCCCGATCCTCAAAATAAAAAAACAACGAGTCGCACATTAAGCATAGCAATTATATCAAATTATCAATAGGATTTTTTATTTTATTCAACCTTATAGAATTATAATTCTAATTGTTCTTTTTTTTTGTTCAATCAAAATAAAAACAAAGAAGTAAAGAATTTGTCATTTTTTGTGCTATTTCTATCAATGGCTAGAACGTAAAAATGACAAGTTAAATAAGGATCTCCTATTTCTTGTTCTTGTCTACAAATAGCCAAATTTTTATGCCTAATACCCCATATAAAGTCCTAACTGTATAGGAACAATAATCAATTTTAGCTCGAATAGTTTGTAGAGGAACCCTGCCTTCTCTAATCCATTCGACGCGTGCAATTTCTTTTCCGTCAAGACGCCCTGCAATTTGTATTTGAATTCCTTTTGTATCCGTCTGTTCAGTTAATTCAATAGCCTTTTTTATTGCTTTGCGAAAAGAAACTCTATTCTTTAATTGTCCGGCTATAAATTCTGCAAGAATATTGGGGTGCCCGTAAGGGTTTGTAATTTTTGTAATAGCAATGTTGAGTTTTCGATTTACACAATTAAGTTCTTTTTTTACATTCGTCTGTAATTCTTCGATTCTTTTAGGTTTATCTTCTATTAATAATTTTGGGAATCCCATATATATTAGGATTTGAATCACATCGATTCTTTTTTGAATTTCTATATGTCCAATTCCCTCAAGACCGGAAGATATTTTTATATTTTTTTGTACATAATTCTTGATACAGTTTCTTATTTTTTGATCTTCTTTTAAACTGTCAAAATAATTTTTTGATTGTGCAAACCAAATAGAATGATAACCTTGGGTTGTACCAAGTCTGAAACCCAGTGGATTTATTTTTTGTCCCATAATACTCCAGTACTATACATATTATGAAATGTTGTATCTGTGGACTTATTTTTCGTTTTCCACCTTGATTTTTTTAAGCTTATGTTAGAGTCTTCATGTTCTTCATAGAATTCATATAAAGCTATATTTTTTAATACAATAGTTATATGACAAGTCGGTCTTTTTATGAGATAATTCCGCCCACGAGCCCGAGGTTTTAATTTTTTAACATTAGTCCCTTCGTTGACTTCGGCTTTACTAATGACAAAACTGGCTTCGTTAAAATCCATATTAGGATTAGCATTTGTTACTGCAGAATAAATCAATTTAAAAATGGAATAACATGTTCGATAAGGCATGAGTTCGAGTATCATAAGTGTTTCTTCGTAAGAACGCCCACGAATTTGATCAATTATTCTTCGCGCTTTGTGGGGGGACAGAGATATATGTTGACCTAAAGTATATACTTCTGTATATGGGTTCTTTTTTTTTTTTTTTA